TATTCTGGATACGGCAAAATCATTCTATTCGATCTAATAAGTATCTTGTGTCAGAATTGAGAAATTCTATGGCTCGAATCTTTAGTATTCTCTTATTTATCACCTGTGTTTACTATTTAGGCAGAATGCCGTCGCCTATTGTCACTAAGAAACTGAAAGAGAAAGAAACCTCAGAAACGGAAGAAAGCGATGTAGAAACAACTTACGAAATGAAGGAGAATAAAGAAAACCTTTTTTCGGAAGAAAAGGAGGATCTGGACAAAATAGATGAAACGGAAGAGATCCGAGTGAGTGGAAAGGAAAAAACAAAGGATGAATTTCACTTGAAAGAGGCACGCTATCAAGATAGCCCAGTTTACGAAGATTCTGATCTGGAGACCCATCAAGAAAATTGGGAATTGGGAAGACTGAAAGAAGAGAAAAAGAAAAGAATGAATAAAAAGATTGACACATAATAAAAATACAAGAATAAATAAGATGAGATTCGTCCACCTCCCATATATTTTATTCCTTCGCCCATAAAGAAACTTGCAACACCAATCCCATTTAGAATTCCATCAATTATATATTTATCAAAAAACTGAGTTAGCTCGGCTAACCCTCTTATACTCATGGTGAAAATCCCAGTATAAAAAATATCTATATAACCACGATTATATGACCAATTGTATATCATACCTTTTATTTTGTCCAGAATAATTCTTTTAGGAACTCTTTTGAAAAAGAAATTAATTAAGCCCAAATTTTTGAAAGATGAATAAATAGATCCATAAAAAATAGATGCTATAAATAGTCCGAAAAGAGCTATACTTACTGAAAAAAAAGCATTTGAAAAAAATCCATACCAATCCTCAGAAGAATTCAATTTCTGATGAAAAAGGGTTGTAGATGGAGTTAACCATTTTGATAATAGATCCAAATCTATTACTCCTCCGTTAAAAGAAATTCCTATTGATCCAATGAACAAAGTTAATAGTACTAATATAAGGAGAGGAAATAACATAGTATTGCTCGATTCGTGAGGATACATATAAGTGTATCTATTTCTAAAGTAAGTACTAAAGTCTCGTATCTTACTTCTTACATTCTCGTCAATTTTAGATATATTTTTTGAAAAAAAACAAACCTTATTCTTATTCATTTTTGAAAAAAATAAATTACTATTGACTTTCTTAAGTGTCCCTTTTCCCCATAGAGATATTGAATAAAACGAGCTCTTTTTTGTACTACTAAAACTACTATAATCTTGAAAATGAATGCGCAAATACCCATCAAAGGTAAGTAAATACATCCTAAACATATAAAATGCGGTTAATCCTGTTGTGAACCAAGCTATTAGTGCAAAAATTGGTGAGTACAACCAACTATCGTAAAGAATTTCATCTTTGGACCAAAAACAAGCAAGAGGTGGAATACCACAAAGAGAAAGTGTACCTAAAAAAAAAGTAATTTTTGTAATTGGAACATATTTTGTTAAACCTCCCATAAGAACCATATTCTGACTTTTCTCTGGTGAATATCCAACAATAGGTTCCATTGAATGAATAATGGATCCGGATCCCAAAAACAATAAAGCTTTAGAATAAGCATGGGTGATCAAATGAAATAAAGCAGCTCGATAAGAACCTATGCCTAGAGCTAACATAATATAACCCAATTGAGACATTGTAGAATAAGCTAAACTTCTTTTAATGTCTCTTTGGGCAAGAGCTAAAGTAGCTCCTAAAAGTACTGTTATTATACCTACTAAACAAATGAGATTCATTATGTAAGGTATAACTATGAAAAGAGGAAGAAGCCGAGCTACAAGAAAAATCCCTGCTGCTACCATAGTAGCAGCGTGTATAAGAGCCGAAATAGGAGTGGGGCCTTCCATGGCATCAGGTAACCATACGTGAAGGGGGAATTGTGCGGATTTAGCAACTGCACCGACAAATAATAAAAAGGCACATAAAGTAGCAAATAAAGAATTGACCCCATTATTATGGATCAAGGTATTCACTATTTGGAACAAATCCCGAAATTCGAAACTACCAGTTATCCAATAAAATCCTAAGGTCCCTAATAATAAACCAAAATCTCCTATACGATTAGTTACAAAAGCTTTTTGACAAGCACTTGCTGCAACGGGTCGTGTGAACCAAAAACCTATCAATAAATACGAACACATTCCCACTAGTTCCCAAAAAATATAAATTTGTATCAAATTGGAACTAGTAACTAATCCCAACATTGAAGCATTGGAAAAACTCATATGAGCAAAAAATCTCAAATATCCTTGGTCATGAGACATATAATTGTCACTATAAATAAAAACCAGGATTCCAACAGTAGTAATTAGTATTGACATAATAGAAGTAAGTGGATCGATCAAGTGTCCGAACTCTAATAAAAAATCATTATTGATGGTCCAAGACCATAGATATTGATAGGTCAAACTTCCATTTATTTGCTGAATAGACAGATTAGCCGAAAACCACATAGCTATACTAAGTAGTAAAACACTTAGGAAAGCCCACATACGACGAAGATCTTTTGTTGCTGTCGGAATAAGTAGAAGTCCAAATCCTATTGACATAGTAACTGGGAGCGGAAAAAGGGGTATTATCCATGCATATTTATATGTATATTCCATAAGAAACCAAATTGTTCTTTTTTTTTATAATTGTTTCCAATTCACCAATTCTGATCTCTTTCGAAAAGAACAAAACAATAAGAAAAAAATATGAAAAAGATCAAATACAAAAATACAAATATTGGAATTATAACTTTTTGTTTTATTAAATATTTGAAATAAAAGTTGCAATAGGTTGGTCATATATCAAATAATATGACCAAATAATTAGTCAAGTTTATTACTTAGTTATTAATTAACTTAAAACTCTAGAAAAGAAAGATATTTTTGAAATAATATGACATCATATTAGATTTTGAATAATTGGATTTTCCCTTTACATTATATTCTAATTATGTAAAATGTAAAATTATGTAATTTATAGATATATGATATATTTTTAGATTTCAAATAGATTTATTTTATTTATATTAAAGTTCAGTTACATATTTATTTATCTCTATTCTATTTTTCTTTCTTTTTTTTATTGTATAATATTTATATAGAATCTTTTCTTTTATATACTATATAATTTACTATTTAGATAAATTATATAAATATTTTCTCTTACTATTCTTAATATTAATAGGAATACTATTCTTAATATTAAATATGAATATTTGCAATATTGTATATATATGAATCTAATATTTTAATATATATCTAATATTTTAATATATATTAATAATATATATATTAAATAATATGAAATAGTAAATAATATGAAATAGTAAAATTAGATTACTTTTTTTGTATATTTTTTTGTATATATTCTTTTATAAAACAATTTTATAAAACAATAAATATAAAATACGTATGTAATTATTACATTATGCAAATATCAGAATTCAGAATGAAGATAGAAAATTGAAATCTATTTGTCTATGACAATAGAATCATTTTAGAATATTTTTCTTTTCTTATTTCTTTTATTTTATTCTTTTTTTATATTTGTATGTTATGATATTATTGAGGAAATTTATGGAATTAAGTATAGATAATGACTAATAAAAAGTAATTTATTTTAAATAGTATATGTCTTTCACATACAACGATAAAAAGGAGTCACCTATCTTTTAAATGGCAGTTCCAAAAAAACGTACTTCTATGTCAAAAAAGCATATTCGTAGAAATCTTTGGAAAAAAAAAGGATCTTTAGAGGCAGTAAAAGCTTTTTCTTTAGCTAAATCTATTTCCACCGGACAGTCAAAAAGTTTTTTTGTGCGACAAAAAAAAGTCTTGTAAAAATATTAATTGACATGTTTCAAAGAACTTCCAAATTTCCATTTTTGAATTGGAAGACAAACGATTCAATTTTACTAAATGTATTGTATTTGTATTTCACTTCTCCTTATTAGTTAGAGCTAGGTAATATAAAAAATAAGAATCTTTCTTTCTACTTGATTCAAAGTACTCAATATTGTGTATTTTCTATTTTCTATATTTCTATTATATTTATCGAAATTCATATTGATTGATATTGAATTCGTGAGATGATTTTTTCTTTCCTATGAATTGTGCTTTTCTATTTTGAAAAGCACAATTACGAATTATGATAGACAAAGAAAAATCTGAATATTTCATTACACTTTATACTAAGGTGTTGGGTCTCAAAATCATTATTAGAAAAAAATTATGAATTTTATACCCCGACTGAGAACGAAGCTTTTGAGTTCTGACTGTTCTGGATAAACAAGAGCTAGGTTTCTAGTACGGAAAAGTTGATTATTCAAAATGAACTTACGAAGATGAAGATACTAATTAAGTATTATTGATATTGAACATTTCCATATGAATAGAAATGCATCTTTCTTCATTGTTTCCTAAATTATATTGAATATATACAATTCAACATAAATTTTCTATTATTATTTAAGGTAAGCCGCCATGGTGAAATTGGTAGACACGCTGCTCTTAGGAAGCAGTGCTAGAGCATCTCGGTTCGAGTCCGAGTGGCGGCATAAATAATTATTAATATTAATAATATAGACACAATAGATCTAATAGAATCTATAAGATAAAGATATTTAAAATATTATATTTTAGATTTTATTTAATCCTCTCCCCAATTTTAATTATTTAAAAGGGACTCTTCTTTATGATATTTGTGACCTTAGAACATATATTAACTCATATTTCCTTTTCGATCATCTCAATTGTGATTATAATTCATTTGATGAACTTATTAGTTGACGAAATTGAAGGATTACGTAATTCGTCAGAAAAAGGGATGATAGCTACTTTTTTCTCTATAACAGGGTTTTTAGTTATTCGTTGGATTTCTTCGGAACATTTTCCCTTAAGTAATTTATACGAATCATTAATCTTCCTTTCATGGAGTTTATCCATTATTCATATGATTCCGTATCTTGGGAATCATAAAAATGATTTAAGCGCAATAACTGCACCAAGTGCCATTTTTACCCAAGGTTTCGCCACGTCAGGTCTTTCAAATGAAATGCATCAACCCGCAATATTAGTACCTGCTCTACAATCTCAGTGGTTAATGATGCATGTCAGTATGATGCTATTGAGCTATGCAGCTCTTTTATGCGGATCATTATTATCAATTGCTCTTATAGTGATTACATTTCAAAAAAAAATCAATTTTTTCAATAATTTTTTAAGTTTAAGTAAATCGTTTTTCTTTGGTAATATGGAATATTTGAACGAAAAAGGAAGTGTATTAAAAAAGACTTTTTTCCTATCAGTTCAAAATTTTTACAAATATCAATTAATTCAGCGTTTAGATTATTGGAGTTATCGTGTCATTAGTTTAGGGTTTACCTTTTTAACCATAGGCATTCTTTCTGGAGCAGTATGGGCTAATGAAGCATGGGGTTCTTATTGGAATTGGGACCCTAAGGAAACTTGGGCATTTATTACTTGGACCATATTTGCAATTTATTTACATACTAGAACAAATTCAAAATTGCAAGATCAAGGCACAAATTCGGCATTTGTAGCTTCTATAGGATTTCTTCTAATTTGGATATGCTATTTTGGGATCAATCTATTAGGAATCGGGTTCCATAGTTATGGTTCATTCCAATTAATATCTAATTGAATAAAATAAACTACACCACGAGAACTTTTTGTTTCGATATGAAGAATACATAAAAAAATCGTCTGATACACAATGAAATTTTGTGCGAGTTTTTGAGAACCTTTTGAATAATTCCTCTATTTAAATGGTTCTCAAAAACTTTTGATGTATTTCATTACAATTCTAATTAACCTTTCCTTTTTTTTCATTGTACAATAAAGAATCGTGAAAATATGAAAGTCAAAGAATTCTAAGACTTTCTTTCCAATTAATGAATTTTATTTCATTTATTATTGAATCTAAAAAAAAAAAAGAATTAGTATCTATAAAAATAATTAGATATTAGAACTTGTACCTTGTCAACCGATAACGGGAGAACGAAATCAGGATAAATACCAATTCCTATTACAGGTAAAAAGATACATATCGAAACAAAAAGTTCTCGTGGTCCAGAATCAAAAAAATTCGAGTTTGGAATATTGAATAGCTTGTATCCATAGAAAATCTGACGTAACATAGATAATAAAAAAATAGGAGTTATTATCATTCCAATTGCCATTACAAAAGTAATTAACATTTTTGGCATGAAAAGATATTTTGGGCTGGTAATTATTCCAAAAAAGACTAAGAATTCTGCAACAAAACCACTCATTCCTGGCAATGCAAGAGAAGCCATCGAGAAACTACTAAACATGGTAAATATTTTTGGCATTGGGATAGATATCCCCCCCATCTCTTCGAGATAAACAAAACGTATTCTATCACAACTTGTTCCTGCTAAGAAAAAAAGTGCAGCACCAATTAATCCATGAGAGATTATTTGTAAAATAGCTCCATTAAGTCCCATGCCAGTTATAGAACCAATTCCTATAATTATGAAACCCATGTGAGATACGGAAGAATAGGCAATACGTTTTTTTAAATTGCGTTGACTGAGAGAGGTTGAAGCTGCATAAATGATTTGTATTATTCCTACTATCACCAACCAGGGAGATAATCTAGAATGAGCGTGAGCTAATAATTCCATATTGATCCGAATCAATCCATATGCTCCCATCTTTAATAAGATTCCAGCTAAAAGCATACATGTACTGTAATGTGCTTCCCCGTGGGTATCTGGTAACCATGTATGTAGGGGTATCATCGGCGATTTGACAGCATAAGCAATAAGAAAACCAAAATAGAGTATTATTTCCAATGCTGCAGGATACGATTGATTAGCTAATTTTTCTAAATCTAATGTTGGTTCGTTGGAACCATATAAACCCATACCTAGAACTCCTATTAAGAGAAAAATGGAACCTCCGGCAGTGCACAAAATAAACTTTGTAGCCGAGTACAGGCGTTTTTTTCCTCCCCACATGGATAAAAGTAAGTAAACAGGAATTAATTCTAATTCCCACATGATGAAAAAAAGTAAAAGGTCTCGAGAAGAAAATGATCCTATTTGGCCACTATACATTGCTAACATCAAGAAATAGAAAAATCGCGGATTTCGAGTAACTGGCCAAGCTGCTAAAGTAGCTAAAGTAGTGATAAATCCTGTCAGTAAAATGGGTCCTATGGAAAGTCCATCGGTTCCCAGTCTCCAGTGAAAATCAAAAAGATTGATCCATTGAAAATCCTCCTTCAATTGGGTTAATGGATCGTCCAATTGAAAATGATAACAAAATACATAAGTCATTAGAAGGAGCTCTAGTATACATATACATAGAGTATACCACCTATACGCCTTATTTCCCCTATGAGGGAAAAAGACAATGGAAGAACCCGCGAATATGGGCAAAACAATAAGTATTGTTAACCAAGGAAAATAACTCGTGATAAAGACAAGATAAAATTAGACCAGAAAACCTCGTGCTCGGGAGAAGAATAATATATTTTCTTTTCTCGAGTACGGGCTTTTGTCGGTAAAGAGGAATCAAATGATTCAAGTGGAATTTTTTGTCACATATCAATAAGAAAGACCCATGCTGCGAGTTGTTTCATGCCATAAATAAACACGGACACTCAAAAAATCCGTTGGACAAGCGGATTCACATCTTTTACAACCTACACAATCTTCGGTTCTTGGCGCAGAAGCAATTTGCTTAGCTTTACATCCGTCCCAAGGTATCATTTCCAATACATCCGTGGGGCAAGCTCGAACACATTGGGTACATCCTATACATGTATCATAAATCTTTACTGAATGTGACATTGGGTCTATAAATTCCAGTTTTGAGCACAAAAGATTTTCGATCTGGTAAAAGAAAATAAGAAAATGAAATAAATCATACATTTTATATTGTAGACACCAGACGAATCAATGATTTATCAAAATTTTAAGAATCAATAGATTTTATAATCTGTTTATGAGAAAGGGCCAAGATACTTTGATTTCCATTTCAATAACCATGAAATATGAGTTTATGAATTCAATTCATGTTAAATTTACTATCTTTCTATATGTATATATTCATATACATATAGAAAGATAAATATAGAAAGATTCTAGTATATAGAAATAGAATTAAGGTGATATATTATATATCAGATTAATACGTTTGTTATTAGGTTAGTGATAGAATAGGTTAGTAACTCTAAATCATAAATTTATATGAAAAAAGAGAAGAAAGAAAATAATAATAATAAAATATTCTATTTAATTCTAATTAAATTATCTTACTATTCTAATTCTATTAGATTCTATATTAGAATATTCAGAATATTCTAAAAGTCTTATGTTTTGATTTATATGTGAAAATATAATAATTATGACTAATTATTCAGCAAATTTGATTGATTGATACGAGTTGATTTTCTGTTACGATGGATCGACGAAACAATAGCTAGTCCAATAGCTGCTTCAGCAGCTGCAATAGCTATAACAAAGATTGAGAAAATTTCTCCTTTTAATTGCCGACTATCAAATATATCGGAAAATGTGACGAGATTTATATTCACTGAATTCAGTATAAGCTCAAGACACATAAGCGCTCTAACCATGCTTCGGCTTGTGATCAGTCCATAGATACCGATAGAAAATAAATAAACACTTAGAAAAAGTACATGCTCTAACATCATTGATAAATTCCTCACCTATCTTGATTCATTTCAATATGAACGAACAAAAATTAAACCGATTCAGTTGACTAGATATAGAAGAATTACAGAACAAAAGAAGATATTCACAGTAGATTTCAATAAAATAGATTAAATCCATTTTCATTCTTTAATTAAAAAAAAAAGAAGTTCTTATTATATTAGATTATTGACGAGCCATAGTAATTGCACCTATCAAAGAAACTAAAAGAATTATAGAAATGAGTTCAAAAGGAAGATAAAAATCTGTGGATAAATGAATACCAATTTGTTGAACGTTACTTATTAAGTCCTGTTCTATAATCTGATTTGATCTTGTAGTCCGAAAAATTCCGGACCATGACGTATCTGGGATAGTAGTCATTAATGAAAAAAAAATACTTGTACAAACCAGTGAAGTGATCCTATCTCCAACGGTCCACAAATAGGAATCATTGGAATATTCTGAACCGTTCATGAACATTACAGCAAATATGATTAATACATTTATGGCTCCCACATAAATAAGGAACTGCGCGGCAGCTACAAAATAGGAATTCAATGAAATATAGAATAAGGATATACAAACAAGAACCAATCCCAATGAAAAGGCAGAATCGATGGGATTCGTAAGTAATACTACTCCCAGACCTCCTAATATAAGAACTGATCCCAGAAAGATTACAAGAATATCATGTATTGGTCCAGGTAAATCCATTATGAAATAAAAGATAAATAAATCAGTCGAAATATTTCATGACCTTACTAAGGGTCCAGGAAAGGAACTATTTTTTTTATATGATACCTTCCTAATTGAATGAAAAAAATGAATATCATTAGATAGATAAAATAAAATTATTTGGCTAATCCTACTTACTTTATTACAAGCCAAATCTTAGTAATTGGTAATCGTTCTTGAACCAAGCTAGAGGTTTTTATTTTTTCATTTGATTTGTTGAATCCATAACTGTTTGAATTGTGTAATCTCCAATTATTGAGATTGGTAACCGACCTAAAGAAATTTGATTATAATTCAATTCGTGACGATCATAAGTGGAAAGCTCATATTCTTCAGTCATCGATAAACAATTTGTTGGACAATACTCGACACAGTTACCGCAAAATATACAGACACCAAAATCAATACTATAATGAAGCAATTGTTTTTTCTTAATATCTTTTTCAAATTTCCAATCAACAATGGGAAGGTCTATTGGACATACGCGAACACATACTTCACAAGCAATACATTTATCAAATTCAAAGTGGATTCGACCACGAAAACGTTCTGATGTGATTGATTTTTCATAAGGATATTGAATAGTTACAGGTAAACGATTTGTATGGGATAAGGTAATTATGAAACTTTGTCCAATGTACCTTGCGGCTCGTATTGTTTGTTTGCCATAATTCATGAACCCAGTAACCATAGGTAACATATTTTAGATATCCATGAATAAATTTTATGTTTCTTTCTCTTGGTTGAGATAAGTTATGTAAGTTATGAATATAGAATATTCATTATTGTTTTCTCTTAATTTCTTATTTTTATTTATAGTTTATAGTGAAACAAGTTGAAAAGAAGTTGTCAATAATAGATTACCTAGAGAAATAGGTAAAAGAAATTTCCATCCAAGATTTAATAATTGATCCATTCTCATCCTAGGTAAAGTCCATCTTGTTGTGATAGGAATGAACAGAAACAAATAAGCTTTAGCTAATGTAATAAAGATACTAATTGCTATTACAAAGACTCTAAACATTTTATTTATTCCAAAAAGTTCAGTAAGAGATATGTACGGAATAGAAAAATCCCACCCACCTAAGTAAAGAACTGTTACAAATAATGACGAAACTAATAAATTTAGGTAAGAAGCAAGATAAAAGAATCCGTATTTTATACCTGAATATTCGGTTTGATAACCTGCTACTAATTCCTCCTCTGCTTCTGGTAAATCAAAAGGTAATCTTTCACATTCTGCTAGAGAAGACATTATAAAAACTAGAAACCCTATGGGCTGACGCCACAGATTCCATCCCCCAAAACCATATTTGGACTGTGCCTCAATTATATCAACTGTACTCGAACTGTTAGATAATTATAGTCGATGATAGCATCACTGCTCCCATCGCTATTCCAAAACCGTACATGAAACCTAAGTTTCATACGGCTCCTCTATGGCCACAAAGAAATGTAAGGTAAGGACTAGTTTAGTATTATAGCTCTCCTTGGACCTTAGGTAAATACAATGTAAAGAGAAATTGGAGGTTGGAGAGTCCTCAATTCGACCAATAACATTCTGTCTGTTAGAATAAGAAAAAGCACTTCCGAATTGATCTCATCCCTTATAATGATATTATAATGAAAATAATCAAAATTTATCTTTGTTCAGCAATAACTTAATCCTTCAATCAAATACTGGTTCTATTCCTAAATAGAAAGAATTGGGCATTAGTTAATGAATCATGATAAGAATTTCCATATGCATATGCATATGTATGAAGTGAAGAAAGAAATATTTTCTTATTATTCCCGTTTTATTCTTTTTTATTATATTATTGTATTGCATTCTATTTGTCTTGTTCCTGTTCTTCTTTCTGAAAACTAAAAAAAAGGAAAGAAAATAAAGGATTAATTCGTTCTTGATAGTCATTTATTTAATCAGCGAATAGTAGCATACTCTAGATCGGAATCGTGGGGAAGTACTGCTTGATCATTTCTACCAACTTCAAGCCCTTATTATGATTCGTTTTATGCAAAGTTTTATGCAAAAATCCCTTTTTTTAATACCTTACATTATTTCCATTACTCATCCTTTGCGTACTTTGGTGTTCCTAACTGCCCACTTCTTTTTGATTGATCCCCAGTATAGTTAGAAATACAGTTGATCTTTTGTATCCGCTTCAAGATATGACGACTAAAAAAATAATCTCAATCTTGGGGTAAACAACTTATGTTTACTTCAAATTTCTTCTTGTACCTAGGGAATGAGATTTTTATTGTTTTACTGCAAATTGAGGAGCAGTTTTGTTTCACTCATATAACTATCTGGTTTAACTCATCGAACTGAAATGTTAAAAAAAAAAAGATTTTTTTTATTTCATATTTATATTTAAATATTGAATTATATGAATTCTATTTCTATTTTATTGTATTTCAATTCATTTTTTATCTCTTTTCTAGAAAATAGATAAAAAAAATTCATGTTCCAACGAATCACACGTAGAGATATTGCTAACACACATAGAGTTAATGGTATTTCATAACTAATCGATTGAGCTGTAGCTCGTAGACCACCTGAAAAGGAATACTTATTATTTGATCCATATCCTGACATAAGAAGACCAATGGGGACAATACTTGAAAAAGCAATCCATAAAAAAACACCTATACTGAGATCTGCTAAAACAAGGTGATATCCAAAAGGAATTACTAAATAACTTAGTAGAATTGATATAAAACCTATAGAAGGTCCGACCCTAAATAAACGAATATTACCTCTAGATGGAAGAAGATCCTCTTTCAAAAGTAGTTTGGTCCCATCCGCTAAAGCTTGAAGAATTCCTAAAGGACCGGCATATTCAGGTCCAATACGTTGTTGTATTGCTGCAGATATTTTTCTTTCTAACCACACAATAACTAATACTCCCATTGTGATTCCTAATACAAGGGTTAAAATGGGGACAAAAATCCATATGAGTCCATAGACTTCTTTTAAGGATTCTAATCTATAAAAAGAATTAATAGTTTGTACTTCTGTCGTATCAATTATCATTTCAACGATCAACTTCTCCCATAATGATATCTATACTACCTAGTATCGTCATGATATCAGCCAATTTCATTCTTTTAACTAGCTGGGGAAGAATTTGCAAATTGATGAAACCGGGTGGACGAATTTTCCATCTCCAGGGGAAAACACTATTATCTCCTATTAAATAAATTCCTAATTCTCCTTTTGGGGCCTCTACCCTTACATAAAGTTCTTGTTTTAACAATTCAAAATTGGGTGAAAGTTTTTTAGTAATAAATCTATATTCAAAATTATTCCATTCGGAATTCTTTGTCCTATGAAAACGCCGGTTTTCTAAATTCTCATAAGGTCCTCCAGGAATTCCTTCTAGAGCCTGTTGAATGATTTTTATGGATTCTTGCATTTCACCGATTCTTACTAAATAACGAGCTAATGTATCGCCTTCTTTTTGCCATTTGACTTCCCAATCAAATTTATTGTAACACTCATAGCGATCAACTTTACGAAGATCCCATTGGATTCCAGAAGCTCGTAACATGGGTCCTGATAAACCCCAATTTATTGTCTCCTCCCCACCAATAATGCCCACTCCTTCAACTCGTTCCAAAAAAATGGGATTTCGCGTAATGAGTTTTTGATACTCAACAACTTCTGTTAAAAAATAATCACAGAAATCAAAACATTTATCTATCCAGCCATAAGGTAAATCCGCAGCTACTCCTCCGATGCGGAAATAATTATGCATCATCCGCATACCTGTGGCGGCTTCAAATAGATCATATATTAATTCTCTCTCTCTTAAAATATAGAAAAAGGGAGTCTGTGCACCGATATCGGCCATAAAAGGGCCAAGCCATAACAAATGGGAGGCTATACGGCTCAGCTCCAGCATAATAACTCTGATATAACTGGCCCTTTTAGGCACTTGAACACTTTCCAATCGTTCTGGTGCATTTACTGTTATTGCTTCTGTGAACATAGTAGCTAAATAATCCCAACGTGTTACATAAGGCAAATATTGTATAATTGTTCGGTTCTCCGCTATTTTTTCCATCCCTCTGTGTAAATAGCCTAATATAGGTTCACAGTCAATAACATCTTCACCATCCAGAGTAACAATCAGCCGAAGAACACCATGCATTGATGGGTGGTGAGGGCCCATATTAACTATAATAAAATTTTTTCTTGTAACCGGTACAGTCATATTTTTTTCCTTAATTCATTATTTCATGAATTTTTTAAAATGTAAAATAAAAAAAATAATAACTGAACTAATAAAAAAATAATGAAAAAAGAACAAGGATAATAATAAGAAAATAATAAGAAACTCAAAGAATAAATTCAAAATTAATTAACGAGTTTTTGGTTCCCGAATATCTAACTGATCCATTAATTTCTTATAACGCACTTTATTTTTCTTTGACAAATAAGTCAATAATCGTTGACGTTTTCCCAGAATTATTCGTAGACCCCTTTGCGATAAAAAATCTCTTTTGTGCAATTTTAAATGTGAAGTAAGTCTCCGTATCTTACTGGTGAAATAGAATACTTGAAATTCAACAGACCCACTATTTTCTTCTTTTTCTTCTTGTGTAATAACTGAGATGAATGAATTTTTGACCATAAATTTAAATTTCTATATTTCTTTTCTGTGAATTTTACTAATCAGGAAAAATAATAATATTTATTATGCCAGTTATTTTTTATTTTCATATAGTATACATCAAAATTGGATTTCATTCATATACTACTTTGGTTTTTTATTTATGTGGTTTATGTTTTGTATATTTGATCCAAATATACAAAACATATATGTATTCACGAAAGAGAACACTTTCTTTTTTTACTTAAAAGGATTCCGCTCTTCCTAGCGAAAATTGATACACTATGAAATCAGCATCATGTATTAGAATATTACACAGTGTATATGTTTCGGCTTTCATCTACCGAATATGTTACACGATATGTAGGAAATCCACTATAAATTTTTTTCATTTTTCATTGGAATTGAATTCATTCTGAATTGTGAATACATATGTATTCTTGACATACTGAAACGACTGCTGTTATTGGTATCAAACCAATAGCGATTCATACAAGCTACATCTTCTAATCGATAATTGGGCCAAAGAAAAAATTTGAATTTAATGAAATTTTTTCTATCTGTATTAATATGTTTGTCCTCATTCAAAAATCGTCCGCAGTTTCTTATTTTGTTTTCATTGCAAAATCTTGGATTTCTATCCACAACATTAAAATTCTGGGAATTGAAACAAATTCGAATTCGAAATTCTCTACGACGTCTGGGAGATAGAATATTTTCAGGAACAAGTAAATCGTAATTCTTTTTGTCTCCACTCAAACATATGTTGCTGTGTCGTGCAATGGGTTTTTCAAACCCCCTTTTCTCAATATATATTTTTTTTGTGTATTTTTTATTTATTTGGTGCTTCTTATTATCGACCAATGAAATATCCATAGTTTGATATATAATAGATTTTTCATCCCTTCGTATAGATAGACAAATTGGTTCAATAATAAATATTCCCTTTCTTATCAATTCTGCAAGAACTAGGTCCTTTTGAATCAGCATTTCGTCTAGATCTATTTCACCTCTTTGAATCGAAGATATAGCAATTTCCTTTGGATTTATCAGTCTAAGTAGGAGACAATATACCCTGATATTTTTCATTATTTTATTATTTAAGGAATCAGCCCATCTTAGTTGAAAAAGTAAATATTTTTTCAAAAAGAAATCTAGTTCCATTTCATTCTTGTTCTTATATTGATATTGTTTTTTTTTTATTTCTAATCTTGCGTAATCTTCTTCAACATCTTTTTTATTTTTTTGTTTTAGTAGATTCCATACCAGATTTCTTTGGACCTGTTGTTCGTTTTCTTCCTGCTTGAAATTTTCTAATTCAAGATCTTTTTTTTCATTAGATGATTTTTTTGGATTTACGTTAATGTTTTTACTTTTTTCATTTCTATAAAAATGAAAAAAGAGTGATTTGATTGGGATGATCCAAGGTTTAATTTTATATACATCAAAAAGTAGCACAAATTCTGGGAAGAACCAAGTTTCTAGATTGGATATAGTATCATGATTTGATGCGGTATTATATAACCTTTCTTTATTCATTCCCATGCAATCAAAAAAGAAACTTTTTTGATTGCATGGTTTGATTTCTTGATAAATTGTAGGAAAAAAAAGATCTTTTTTTTCCATTTTTTTTAAATTCTTAATTTCAGTCTTAGTATTTTTCTGAATCTTGATGCCAATATGTATATCGGTCCAGATATCAATATTATTTATAAAACAAAGATGAAGAATTCTACAATCAAAATATTTTCTATCCAAATTTATATTCCTATCATTTGTATTCCTATCAATAAGATATCCTTTTTCTATATAATCATTACTATGTATACTTACCAATACATAAAATGATTCAGGTTTCGATGTATTGAAATGATATGGAATTTCTTGGTCTCCATTTCTTTCTAATGTTGATCCAGAAATGTATAAATTAGGGAGGCATATATATTTATATGATAAAAGATCATATCTGTAATGTTTTTTCCATTTGTCACTCATAAATAAATTTGCTGCATAGTCATTTTTATTTATGGAATAAATAAATTGGTATTTTTTATATAAATCCAATTGGTTTGATTCCTTATTTTGAATCATACATCGAAACCTTTTTTTTTGAGATAAATCGTATTGATAATGACCTTTTAACCAGTTTTTCCATTCGTTCATTCCATACGTATGAATTTTATTATGTCTTGATTTGGAATTAAATATTCCATGTATCATACAATAGTCTTTTAAATTATCCTTAAAGAAAGGATAGCTTCCTTCATATTGAAGTACAGGTCTCAAATGATACTTATTAAGTAATTGGTTTTGTGATATTTTGTAAAAAACATATGCTTGGGACAGGGAAGAGAAGTTCAAATAAGTATTGGGATTTTGATTGATATTCTTAGTATTATCAGTATTTGAAAACAATTTTTTTATAGTCAAAATAAAATTCATTGTATTTTTATTTGTTTCATCAATTCTTTCTTGTTCTTGATTTATTTCATTGTTGTAAATGGATTTATTAAAGATCTTTTTTGTTGATTCAAAAAAAAGTTGTGCATTGATCTTAGAAACGGTAATGGTACATAGCAAAATATCTATGTATATTTTTTCAATGAATGATTTGATAAAGTAGTGTGATTTACGCATTAATCGGATATTTTTCTTTTTTAATATTTTCCAAATATGTTTCTGTGATCCCGATCTTTTATTATCATAAATTAGTTCTTTTTTTTTCTTATCTTTTGCGGTTCGTTCAATTTGATTCCTTATTTTGATTGTCTTATCAGAAAGATCTTTCATTCTTCTTTCTATTAGTGAATGATTTAACAAATTCATCGTTCGATTTAGAACGGACGATTCGCGAAGAATCTTATTATTTCTTTTGAAATCTTTTTTGTTTTTGTTCGGTTCATATACTTTTTCTTTCCTCAATTCAAATAATAAATTTGGATTTACTTTCTCCAGTTTTTTCATTATTAGTTTTATAACTCGAACTATTTTGATGACTCCTTTTGTTTTTTCTTTTCTAACTTTTAGAAAGGTTTTTCTTTTTTTATTTAAAGATTTTAGAACTTGTAAAAATTTATTTTTCACCTTTTTTTTTCTTTTTTGGAGTTCTTTATAAATAGGTTCAAAAAAAAAAGGTCGTTTTCGGGGAGAACCAAAGGGAAGTTCCGCTTCCATTCCCCAGACTGTTAAAAAACAAAAATTTGTTTTTTTCTCTTTTTTTTTCATTAGATCTCTATGATGAGATCGTGCCTTAGATTTTCTCCAAGGTTTTAGACAGAAAGGATATAGAATCTTTATCTGAATACCATCTATCAACCAATCTTGGGGAAACTCTTTTTCTGATAATTGAACACCATTATAGGTGCATTTAATATGCATTTCTCTATTCCATTCCTTAAAATCCTCGTCCCACTCGGGAACTTGGAATAATAACATACGGAAAATATTTTTGGCTATTATCAATGAAGGTAATATAATGTTTTTTCTAAGAAAAGATTGGGTTACTAACATCAAGCCTCTTATTACTTGAGTAAATATAAAGGTATCCCAAGCTTCTGATATTTCTATTTGTTCATTTTTATATATTTTTTCCTCTTTCTCCTTTTCTTCTTTTGTATCTTCATTTTCAAAATAGGAAATTTTTAGTTCTGATTCTTGTTCTCTGCCCATCCAATTCCTAAAAATGAGATTCTTGATTTCGTTGATATCAATATCAAAAAACGAAAAAAAAGATGTTTTGTCTAGACGATCCAAAAAAAGTGGGGAATGTACATTTACTTGAAAGAGGTTCCAAATAACTGTTTTACGTCTTTGAGCGCGCATGGATCCTTTGATTAGATTGCGGCGAAAATCCGATTGTTTTGAGTAACGTATCAAAGACACCTCTTCCTCTTCCATTTGATCATCATTTTTATCAGTGTTACTAATATTATGAATACTAGAAATAGAAAAAAAATTGGTATTCTGATCATTATCGTTAGAAATTATCACGCGTCTGGCTCTTCTTGAATGAATCGCAAAATCTTCTTCCTCCAATGCTTCTTCATTTTCTTCTTCCTCTTCTTCCAACAAATTCTCGGTTAATTTGTATGACCATCGAGAAACCTTTTTACTGAGTTCTTCTATTCTAATTCCAACAGATTCCTTTTTCATTTTTTTTTGATCTTTTGTATGTGTTGTAATTACATCAAATACAAATTGCAAATATTTTGCTTGACTCTCTGAATCAATTCCTTTTTCTTCTGTAGAATTTAAAAATGATTGAGGGTGAAGTTTTACGGAATCATTAATAAGTAGATCATGAATCTTATTTATAAAAAAAAATTCTACTAAATCTTCTGTATCTGTATAAGTATTCATGATTTCGCATGAATAGAATTTTTTTCTCATTCCTCGATATGGTCCGTTGAAAAAAGGATCATATGCTTTTGGCAAGCATTTTTTTTTTTTTTCATCATCACATAATATGGTTCTTTTTTCAAGCATATCCAGACTAGGGGATCCCTCATTTTTTTCTATAATTTTGATTCTACTTCTCAATTCATTGTTCAAATTGCGCTTTTTCTTTTCATTAGTATAAATCCAAGAATCATAAAGATCTTCGTCATATAGTTTTTCTATTATGTACAAAGAAATTCTTTGTTCTAGCATTTCCGAAAAAGTTGATAAACTGGGCGGATATGTAAAGGATATTTTTTTTTTCCCGTCACTCGTGCATGTAAAAAAAAAAAATTGTGACATTTCATTGCGTAAAGCATTTTCTAATTTAGAATTTTTTATATATCGTAATGGACGATTCCATCGTTTATAATCGAAAAGAAAATAGACAAAAGTTTTTTTAACTTTTTTAACCCACAACTTATTCATTCTTTTCTTTTTCTCTTCTTTCAGTCTTCCCAATTCCCAATTTTCTTGATGGGTCTCCAGATCAGAATCTTCGTAAACTGGGCTATCTTGATAGCGTGCCTCTTTCAAGTGAAATTCATCCTTTGTTTTTTCCTTTCCACTCACTCGGATCTCTTCCGTTTCATCTATTTTGTCCAGATCCTCCTTTTCTTCCGAAAAAAGGTTTTCTTTATTCTCCTTCATTTCGTAAGTTGTTTCTACATCGCTTTCTTCCGTTTCTGAGGTTTCTTTCTCTTTCAGTTTCTTAGTGACAATAGGCGACGGCATTCTGCCTAAATAGTAAACACAGGTGATAAATAAGAGAATACTAAAGATTCGAGCCATAGAATTTCTCAATTCTGACACAAGATACTTATTAGATCGAATAGAATGATTTTGCCGTATCCAGAATAATACCAATCCAACCCATTTCATGAATAAAATGTGACCAATTAACCAACCAACAAAACTACTTGTTAAAAATAAAATCTTGTTGTTGCATCGAAACATATAAATGTTGACTAATCTGGCTAACGTGGAACTTGGTAAAATGAAATGGTTGAATAATTGAAAAATTAGATTATTCAGGAATACACATTGAATGCTGAGATTACGCATTGAATTTCTGGTAGTAGATCCATAATCAAAAAAGTTTTTATGATTGTTCCAGAAGAAATGAAACAAAAGATACGGTAGAACTAGGACAGTTATTGTATGAGGTCTACCCAATGCTAGATGCAGAGGCGCATAATAGATCGATATGAACATCATGAGCTGTCCCGCAATAAAACCAGTTGTTGCTGATACCTCCTTCTCGGTTCCTTCTTCCATAACCCGAGCTCGGAGAAGGAAGAGATAAGAGGGCCCTATGGAGAATGTGGTCAGAAATCCATAATAGAGCCCGACCACAACGACCGAATTTATTATCTTCATGCATAAGGATAATGGATTACCTAGTAGAAAAGATTTCAAAATCATCACAAACCTCCCCTTTTTCTTTTCTATTGCAATTTATCGATTATTATATGATGATTC